TTTTATTAAAATATAAATATTTAAATAATTTATACAAATATACAATATAATTTTATTATTTAAATTTTGTGTAAAAAAAATTTATTAGCCTCACACTAATATAAATTTTCAATTCTTAAATGAGAAAAGCTGATAAATAATAAAATTATAAAATAAAAATTATTCATACTCAGAAAAGAAAAATATCGGGATCCCAGTAAATATCTTTTATTATTTTATGACTATAAAAATATTCTTTTATTAATGATATATAAATAAAACTATAATAAAACAAAGATATTCACATCCTTTTATTTATTTAACTTAAATTTAACCTTATTAACTAAGATTTATTAAAATAAAACTTTGTTATTTAATTTACTTATATAATATATAATTATACATTTTAAAGAAAATTTTATGTAAAAAATTTATCCCCCCTAACTAAACCACAAAACAAATAAAAAATATTCAATATAATTCTATTAGATATCATTAATAAAAGAATATCTTTATAGCCATAAAACAATAAGAGATATTTATTGTGAACCTTATAATTTTCTTTAATAAATATAAATGCTTTTTATTTTATAACTTTATTATTTATTAACTCTTTTATTTAAGAATTGAAAATTCATATTAGTGTGTTTATTAAAGCAGATATATAAATATAATAAATAAACTCAATGCCATATTTATTGTTATTAAAAAAATTTAATTTATTTAATAAAAATTGATAATAATATTTACCCCATTAAAAATTATTTAAAAGTTTAATAAAAACTCCATAATAGCTTAAAAATAAAATTTATTTTATTCCTTGAAATAATCTTAATAAATATAACAAATTTTATAAAAATAATTTATTTTAATTATAAAATTTCTAAAATAAATTAAATTTTTCTAATAGCAATAAATATAACGTTGAATTTATTTGTTATATTTATATGTCTGCATTTTTATAGTCTTACACTAATATAAATCTTCAATTCTTAAATAAGAAAAACTAATAAATAATAAAGTTATAAAATAAAAATCATCCAAACTTGGTAAAGAAAAATATAAGACTCACAATAAATATCTCTTATCATTTTATGGTTATAAAAATATTCTTTTATTAATAATATGTAAATAAAATCATATTAAAAAAAGATATTCACATCCTCTTATTTATTTAACTTAAGTTTAATATTTTTAATTAAATATTTATTAAATTGAATTTTTATATAAAAATAAAATAAAAAATTAAAAATAATATTCCAATCTTTAAAAATTTAAATTTATTAAAAATTATTTTTTTCAAAATTTTTTTGTATAAATAAACTTCATAACGAATGAGACTAAAAATTTTTAAATTATTAATTAAAAAAAATATTATAAAATATCTCATTTCAATTAATACTTTTAAATTAAAAATTTTATTAAAAAATTTACTTTTTATTAAATTAAACCTTAAAAAATAACCAAAAACTATTCTAAATAGAATAAGGGGATTTAATAAAAAATTTTTAAAATATCTTATTTTATTTTTTTCTATTAATTTTTTACTTACAAATAATTTTAAAAAAGAAAAATATAAAATACAAAATTTAATTATAAAAAATTTATTTTGTATTTTAAATTTAATTAACATTAAATTTTTAAAAATTAAACCTATTAAACGAAAAGAATAAATAAAACTTAAAAAAAATAAAATTATAAAAAAAAAAATTAAACTAAAACCTAAATTAAAAATTCCTTTATTTAATAAAAATAAATGCTTAGAAAAAAATATACCAACAAAAGGTCATCCTCTTAAAAAAATTATTAAAATTATTAAAGATAAACCAAATACTTTATTATTATAATAATTCTTATTTAACATATTTTTTTTTTGATTAGCTAAAAAAGAATTAAATAAATCTCCTGCAACACAAAATAAAACACACTTAATTATACCATGAGTAAATAACTGAAATAAAGCTAATTCAATTTTACCTAAAATTAAATAAATTAAACATCATTTTATATTTTTACAAGTTGATAATGCAATTAACTTCTTTATGTCATTTATTACTAAAGCATTTACAGAAACTATAAATATAGTTATTAAAGAAAAAAATAATATATATTGTAAACTTTTATTATTAAAATAATAAAAATATTTTTTAAAAAATCAAACTCCTGCAGCAACTAAAGTAGAAGAATGAACCAAAGCTCTTACTGGTGTTGGAGCTCGCATAGCCTCTAATAATCAACCTATAAATGGAAAACTAGCACTCTTTGTTGAAACAATATAATATAATCTAAAAACTATTAAAATTTTAAAATAAATTTTAAATTTTAAAATAAAAATTAATAAAATTAAAAATAAACCACTATCTCCTACACGAGAAGTAATTAAAGTTATTTTTGCAGCTCGAGAACTTTGATAAGAACCATAATATAATATTAAAAAAAATCTAATTAAACCCAAAGATTCTCAAAAAATTAAGGTAGTAAAAATTTTTTTTGTAAAAATTAATCCTCTCATTATTAAAATAAAAAAAGAAATTAAAAATTTTAAATTTATGTTGTTACCTTTAAAATAATGAAATCTATAATATATAACTAAACTTCTACAAAAAATTAGCATTAATAATGTTTTAATTCTAATATAATTTAAATTAAAATATAAAAATTTTCTACTAATTTTTAAAAAACTAATTTTTTTTATAATTTCATATTTATTTTTTTTAAATAAAAAAGTTAAAATTAATAATTTTAAAAATATTAATATCATTTAAATAATTTAAACTAATAAGTTAAAAATTTTAACTTTATTTATAGCCGAAATATAAATCTATTAAAGTTATTAGCTTAATTAATTATTTAAAAGTAAAGATTAAATAATCTATAATTATTTTTGCAAAATAATATCTAAATTTACTTTAATAAAATAAAAATAAATTTCATAATTATTATATGATAAAATTTGTTTTCAAAACAAACTAGAATTTTTCTTAATTTATTTCTTTAAATATTATAAAAATCTATCAGAAGCTTTTTTTTGGAAAAAAAATATATTAATTTATACTATTTTTATTTATACCAAATTAATTTAATTTTATTATATGTGTAAGATATATGCTTTAAATTTAAGCTATAGTATAATTAAAGAGGAATATTTACCATTATTTATTTCTAAAATAAACTCATTTATCTGACATCTTTAAATAATTACCTCACAGGTATTTTAAAGTTTACAGCCTTATGTATTTCTTATACTAAATTAATAAAATATTTCTATAATTTAAAATTATTTATTTAAACACAAAAGATTATATCTATAATTAATTCTTAAAATTAACTCATTTATTCTGACATATGTGTTTTAAAATTTATTTAATTCTTATATAATTATATTATTCACATTATCGAATAAAACTTTCCTTAGAAGATGCTATATAAGATATATAAAAAAAACCCAATAATAATAATAAACATAAAAATAAATAACTATAACCAGAATTTAAATTTACTAAATATTGATTAAAATTTTCTTTTATTTTTATTTTTTTTTTATAATAACTAAAAAATAAAAAAAAACACAATAACAATAAAAATAAAATATTTTTTTTTATTCTTTTAATTTTTTTAATTTTTGGTTTATGTAAACTTATAAAAAGTAATAAAATATAAACTCCTCCAATATAGACTAAATATAAAATTAAAGAATACCAAATAAAACCAAGATTTAAATAAATTAAAATAATAGCACATAATGACAATAAAATTAAATTTAAACAATAAAAAAGTAAATTTTTAAAAAATAAAAATTTTAATATAAGTCCCCTAAAAATTCTTAATATATAATTCATTAAAATTATTTAACTTTAAATAAAGTTTCCTATAATATGAAAAATTATAATGCTATTTATACACCTAAATAATTACTTTATTACTTCTATAACAAGAGGCATATAAGAATGTCCAGCTCCACATAATTCTCTACAATAACCAATAAAAATTCCTAATCGAAAAGGAACAATTAATACTTGATTAATTCGTCCTGGAACAGCATCTATCTTTAAACCTAAATCTGGAATAGAAAAAGAATGAATAACATCAAAAGAACTGACTAATAAACGATAATTAAATCCATACTTTAAATAAAGGGGTTGATCAACTGTTTTAACTAAAAATCCCATTATAGAATCATAATTTAAATTTTTATACTCATATCTTCAGTATCATTGTCGTCCAACTATCTTAATAGTAGATAAATTTAATAACTCCTTATCTGCTATTAAAAATTTTAATTTAAATATACAAAAAATTAAAATTCAAAGTCTAGGAATAAAAGTTCACAAAAATTCAATAAAATGATTCTCTGAAGAAATCTTCAAATTTCCCCTTATAAAATAACTAATACCCACTAAAAAAAAAAATATTAAAAAACCAATAAATAAGCATAAAAATCTTATATAAAAAACCATATCATAATATAAACAATTTAATTTCATTTTAAATTTAATTTTTTTTAGTTTCAAGTTCCCTTAAAACTACCTTGTTACGACTTATCTTAATATAAATAAATTAAAATTGACGGGCGGTGTGTACCCTAATTTAACCTTTTTCAAATAAATATTCTTTTTTTATTTTACTTACGAGTCCTAAATCTTTAGATACTTTTCTTTTTTAAATGTGAGACATTATATCTAATCTATAAAGAACATATAGACCTATTTTAAAAAATTTTTTTAAACCTATTCAATTTTTATTATAGATATAAATGGATATACACCCCCTTAATAAGATTAGTTGATTTTTAAGTGGATCATCTTTTATTAAACATCTCCCCCCATTAGGAATAATTAGCTGCCAAATAATTTTAGTTTTCTAAGATTTAATTATTTAAAATATTAATTGGGTCTCAAATCCAAGTTACTTAATTAATTTAACCTAATAAAATTTATTATTCTAATATAAACTAATATTTTACTTATTATTTATTTATTTAAATTTTATTATTATTAACCATATAAAAATGAAATAAAACAGAATAACCGCAGATGCTGGCACTGTGTTTTATCCTTATTTAAAATTAAATCCCTATCACAAATTAAGTATTGTAAAGATTTCATTACTGCTATTGATAATTATAAATTTTTAATTTATATAATAAATAATTTTACATGTAACTATTTAATTAATCATTTTTCAAGCCATAATTAAACTTTTATAATATTTAATTAAATTAAAAATTTTATAATCCTTTCGTACTAATAAAATAGAATTTTAGATAAGAACTAACCTGATTTACATCGGTCTAAACTCAACTCATAAAAAAATTTAAAGGCCGAACAGGCCTTCTTAATTAACTTCTGCATTAATAAGATTTTTTAAGTCAACATCGAGGTGGCAATTAAATAAATTGATAAGAACTCTCTTTATTTCTAACCCTGTTATCCCTAAGGTAACTTAATCAATAATCATAAATCTTAATATTTATAATTTATAAAATTTTACCCCAAATAAATTTATTAATTAAAACTCTTAGGGTCTTTCCATCTTAAATTTATATCTTTAGATCTGTATAAAGATTCTAAATTAATTTAAATAATTTTTTTTCATTAACTCAATCAAACCATTCAAACAATCTTTTATTTAAAAAGCAAATAATTATGCTACCTTAGCCCAGTCAAAATACTGCGGCTATTAATATACTCCCATTTAGCAGGCCTTATTACTTATATATAAAAGTAAAAATGTTTTTAATAAACATATCGAATTAAAATGAGAATAATAATTATTATTATAACTACTTATTTTAACATATTATTTTTTAAAAAATTTATTTAAAGTAAAATTTAATATAATTTTTATATTATTTTGATTTTTTAATAAAATTTTATAATAAGATAATTTTAATCTCTTATTTTTAGTATATAATACAATATAATATGTTATTTTTTATCTCTTAATAAAAAATATTTTTAAAATTTTAATACTTTAATTAGTTATAAAAATAAACGATTAATTTATCACTTCTTTAAAATTTTTTAAAAAAATTACTTATTTTTTAGATATTTTAAAAATCTTATTTTTTCGAAAAATTTTATTATAAAAAAATATTCATTAAATCATGATGCAAAAGGTAAAATACCTATATTAATTTAAATTATTTTAAATGAAAATAAATTTTTATAAATTAACTTTGTTTTACAAAAACAATATTTTTTAAACTATATTTTCTATATGATTCATTGTTTTAATACCATAAGTTTTATGGTAAATAAATGGAATAATATAAGTATTTATACTACTACTAAATGATTCCCAAATTCCTACCACTTTATTACAACAATTTAAGGATTCTCATAAAATATAAACCAAAAAAAAAGCTCTAATTATAGCAATAAATCTTCCAAAAGTACATAAAATTCTTAAATTTCTAAATATTTCATCATAAACACAAACTCGACGAGGTAATCCACAAAATCCAAAATAATGCATAGGAAAAAATCTAAGATTAAAACCTATACTAGAAATAAAACAATGTGTTAAGACTAAATAACTTTTTAAAGTTAATCCTCTTATTAAAGGTCATCATCAAAGTAAGGAAATAACAACACTTCTATAGGATCCCAAAGAAAAAACATAATGAAAATGAGCAACAACAAATCAAGTATCATGTAATAATTTATCTAATAAAGAAGCAGATAAAACAATACCTGTTACTCCCCCTATCGTAAATAAAATTATAAAAGTCATAATCCATCAAAAAATATAATCATTCTTTCGTACATTACCTCCTAATAACATAAACAACCAAGAAAAAATCTTTATACCGGTAGGTACCCCAATTATCATAGTAACAGATCTAAAAAATATTGTAGTCTTTATATCCATACCAACAACAAACATATGATGACCTCAAACAACACTTCCTAAACAAACAATTGAAAAACTAGCAAAAACTAAACCCATATAACCAAAAACTTCATCATTATTTCTTAATTTTAATCTTATATGGCTTATTATCCCAAATCCGGGTAATATTAAAACATAAACCTCCGGATGTCCAAAAAATCAAAACATATGTTGTAATAATAAAGGATCACCACCTCCGCTGGGATCAAAAAAACAAGTATTAAATTTACGATCTAATAATAACATTGTTATTGCAGCAGCTAACACAGGTAAAGAAAATAATAAAAGAATAGAAGTAAACAAATAACTCCATATTATTAATGAAATTCGATTATAATTAATAAAACCATAAATACTTCCAATTATAGTAGAAATAAATTTTATAGAACTTAAAATTCTTGAAACACCTGCTAAATGTAAAGAAAACATTAAAAAATCAGTACCTTTTCCTCTCATAAAACTTTTTTTGGAAAGAGGTGGATAAAAAGTTCAACCTATACCTCTTTTACCCTTATACAATCTAATTAATAAACATATAGAAGAGGGTAATAATAACCAAGCTCTTAAAGCTTTTAAACGAGGTAAATTTAAATCTCTTAATTTTAAAAATAAAGGAATTAAATAATTACCAAAACCCCCAATTAATACTGGCATTAAAAAAAAAAAAATCATAATTAAACCATGATTGGTTATAATTTTTTTATAAACTTCTATTGGTATGACTTTATAATATGGTTCTAACATTTGAATTCGAATTAAAAATCTTAACCCTAACCCAATAAAACCAGCTCATATTCCAATAAAAGTATAAATTAATCCTATTCGCTTATGATCTAGTGTAAATAATCATGATTCTAAATATTTAAAAACACTAAAATAATTTATAATTTTTTTAAACACAATTAAAAACTAACTTTATACTTTAATATATTAAAGAATTGAAAATTTTTATCTTCTTAATATTATTAGCAGTAATATATTTAATAAATTCTCTTAATAATACTTTTTATGTAATAAACTTATTAATAAATAAAATTATCAATAAACTTTAAAATAAAGATTTTTATTCCCCAAAAATAATGTTTTTATAAACTATTTAATGTAATTTTAACGATTATAATCCTTATTAAAAAATTTTTTAAAGTTAACAGCTTTATGATTTATATAATCTATATAATCTTTAAATTTAATATTTATAAATAATAATTTAATTAACAATCAGTTAAAAACTATTACAGTTACCTTATATTTTGAAAATATATGATCTAATATAATCTAATTAATTAAAATTTTGAGGAATTTAATAGTCTCAGTTTATAAAATTATTTAAAATTTCTATTAAAAAACCTATTCTTATATAAAATAAAAATATTCAATAAAAAATTAAATTTTTATAAAGAGGATATTTAAATGTAATTTTAAGTAATAAAGAAATTTCTATATCAAAAATAACAAAAAAAACTAATAAAATTAAAAATGTTTTTCTATAATTAGATAAAGAAAAAGATTGTCTTAAAAAACCACATTCAAAAGAACTACTTCATATTTTTTTATTTTTTAAAAAAAATTTTTTTTTAATTTTTAAATGATAAATAAAAATAATAAGAAAAAAAATTAAAAATAAAAATCCAACTTTAAATATTCCTAACATTTTTCATAACATATAAGTATTTTATGTATCTACAAAATAAGAATTTGTTACTTTAAATTAAGTTATATGAAAATTATTGAAGAAAGATTATTCTTTAAATATTATTATATCACAATAACCTGCTACTTGCAGCCCTATCAATTTTATTAAATTTTATAATAAAGAAAAAATAAAAAGCATAAAAATAAAAAATATAATATTTATATTTCACATAAACCCTATAAAAAAATCATAACGAATTCGAGGTAAAGAAGCACGAAATCATATAAAAAATAAAAAATGAAAAATAGTTGATAAACAAATTAAAAAAAAACCTTTAAAAAATAATAAAGAACTAAATCAACTAAAAATAAAAATTATAAAATACTCACATGCAAATAAACAAGTAAAATATACATTACAATATTCTATTTTAAAACCTCTTACTAAATCTCTCTCTGATTCAGCATAATCAAATGGAGTTCGTTTTGTTTCACATAAAATTCTTAAAATTCATAATATATATAAACTAAAAAAAATTAAATTTAATTTATATCAATTTAAAGTTCTACTAAATTTATAACTCTTATGTAAACAACCATATAATATTATAAAACACATTATTAAAACTTCAAAAGTTACGGATCCCAAAGAAGCACGTAAACAACCGTATAAAGAATACTTTTTAAATCTACCCCAACCAACAAATAATAAACTATAACTAGCTAAACTTGAAATTATTAAAAATCCTAAAAATCTTAAAATTAAAATTTTATTAACTAAAAATTTATGATAAAAAAAACTATAACTGAATATTAAAAAAATTAATAAGTATACTCCAATCATACCTATAAATCTCTTTTTTTGAAATTTTAAAATCTTAAACTTTAAAATTAACTTTATTAAATCCCCAAATCTTTGAAATAAACCAATTATACCAACCTTTTTAGGACCCTTACGTAATTGAATATAGCCTATTAACTTTCGTTCTGTTAAAATAAAAAAAGCAACAAAAATCATTATAAGAATAAAACTCAACAATAAATTTAATATTTTTTTTAATCACATCATTTATTTTTATATAAAAATATAAAATTTTTTCATAAATTACTTATTTAAAATAAGTTTTTTTAATATGACAAATTAATGTTATTTTTAACTAAATTTATCTTTATTATATCTATAAAATTAAAATTTTATTTTATTATAAATAAATTAATAATAAAATTTTGAATATCAAGAATACAAAATTCTTTCTTTTATCTGCAAAATAAATATTTTTTAAAAAACTATAATATCAAATATAAAATACTTTTATTTTATATTAATTTTTTATAATTATAGATATAACCATATAAAATCTTTATAAAATATAATAATTCAACTCTTCTTAAAATTCAATAAATAATTAAAAAATTAATTTTTCTAATATAAAATAAATAATAAATACTTATAATCTTATAAAAAATATTTAATGAACAAGGCAAACTTAAACAAAATAAAATAACAAAAAATCTTTTTAATTTTTTTATATTATTTTCATGTAATAAATTTAAACCATATAAAACAAAAAATTGAATTAATATATAATTTATAATTCAAATATATAAAAATTTTTTATTTAATTTAACAGAAAAATAAATACCAAGCAAAGAAGAAGAAATTCTTATTAAACAATAAAACCTCTTTAAATTAAATTTTAAATTAAATAAAATTATTGTATTAAAAAAAAAACTAAAAATAATTAAAATTTCAATAAATTTAATTTTTTTAAATTTATTTAAAAATAAAAAAAATAACTTAGTTAAAACCCCAAAAAAAAATATATTCATCCAACTTAAATTTTTATATAAATTTATTAAAAAAAAACAAAATCACAAACCACCTAACTTAAAAATTAAAAAAATAAAAAATAATTTTACAAAATTTGAATTTATTAAACAATAAAAAATCATTGAACCACTAATAATTTGAACTATAATAAATTTTCCTAAAATCTTTTTTAAAGAATAATAATTAGAATCATACATGATTAAAGGAATAACCCTTAAATATATAATTTCAAACATAATTCAAAATTTTAATAAATTTTTAGAAAAACCACATAAAATAGATAAAATGCCTATTAATAACCCAATAATTATTTTTATAAAAATCATCATATACTAATAATAAAAATTAATGTTTAATTGAAAATTTTAATATATTTTTAACAATATACCAATGAACAATTGCAACAAAAATTTCATAAAAAAAAATAATAAATAATAAACTAAAAATAATTAAAGAAAAAGAATTTATAATTAAATTTATAACCATTCTTGTACCTAAAACACCTATTCTTATTTTTAAAAATGGACGAATTACTAAAATTAAGGGACGAACCATATATCTTATAGTTTCAGCTAATCCCACAAATCAAGCTATTCATAAAGGAGTTCCTATTGGAATAAAAGAAGAAAAAAATATATTTAATCCATTTTCTATCCGATTAAAAATTAAACTTAAAAATAATGGAAAAACTATGAATATTATAATTTCTAATAAACCCAAACTACCCCATAAAATAGGAAAACGTAAAGATAAAAAAAAACCTAAAATATAATATTTTAAATAAGAATAAATAAAAGAAATAGGTATTACAAAGAATAAAATTATATTTATTATTACAGTAAATCGTTTGATTAAAATCATAAAAAAAGATATCTTCATATAATTTTGGAGCATGAATCCAATAGTTTTTTTAACTTACCTTTTTTACCTCAACGAGGTACCCCTAGACCTTCAAACTAATGCTCTTATTAAGCTAAAAAAATTGTAATAGAATCTCTTCTCCAGTATAATCAAAATATACTATGCTTATAAACAACTTATTACATTTATAATAAATATCCCCCTAAAGTACCCATTAAAGAAAGAGTTATACATCTATATACAAAATTTTTTTTTATTTGTCTAATTTTAAAAGAACAATATACTTTACGACATAAAATTAAACTTAAAATTATTAATGGAAAAGTAGATGAAAAAATAGAATAAATTAAAAAAATTCTTAAAATTATTATTTTACTACAACCTTTAAGAATTATTTCAACTTCTCTAAGAAATTGTAATCTTAATGGGAATGAAATTAAAGTTAAGAATTTTAAAACTAAAATAATCTTAAATAATACTTTAAAATTTTTTTTAATTAATAATATTAATCAATTTCGAGAACCAACTAATTTATAGATATACTCAAATAAAAAAAATAAACTAGCAGCAGAAAATCCATGACCTAAACAAAATAAACTTACTACTATAAAATTATCTTTTTCACAAGTGTAAAATCCTATTGCTCTAATTGTTATATGAGCTAATCTTAAATAAGCTAATCAACGCTTTATATCTATTTCAAAAAAAGTTACTATCAAAAAAAAAATACTTGAAATAAAAACTATTATAATAAAATTCTCTAAATAAAAAGTTAAATTTTCACAAAACTTAAAAATTCCTTTAATTCCTAACTTCATTATAAAACCACTTAATAAAATAGAAACTAAAGTTTTAGCTTCTGCATGTACTATTGGTCCCCAATTATGAAAGGGAAATAAAGGAATCTTTATAATAAATAAAATAAATAAAATACTACTAATAATTATATTTTTAAATTTTATTTTTATAAATTCTTTTTTATTAGTAAATAATAAAAAAATTAAACTTAAAACTAAAGGAAAACTAGTAAATCTCACATAACCTAATAAATATCAAGCAGCTAAATAACGTTCTGAATAAGGTGAATTTTTTAATAATAAAAATAAAATAGGTAATATAGATAATTCATAACTAAAATAAAAAATTATTATTTTATTAGTAAAAAAACAAATAAAACTTCTTAACATAATAATTAAAATAAAAATTAAATTTTTAGTTAATAAAGTTGTTATAAACTTAAAAAAAAATTTTAAAAAAATAAAAAAAACTATTAATCTTAAAATAATATTAAAATAATTTAATTTATAAAACAATTTATTTATTTTATATAAAAATAAACTAAAAAATCCAAATAAATAAACAAAAACTAAAATTTTATTATTATTTTTAATCCTCTTCATACTCGTCTTAAACTAACTAAAGCTAATGTAATTTCTAAAACAGATAAAACCATAAATCTAATAAAAAATAAATAAAAAGAAAAAAATTTTAAACTATTCATTAACAATAAAAATAGTATTAATATATTTAATCTTTCTATAACTATCAATAAACCTAAAAACTTAAATTTTAACACACATAAAATAAAACAAACTAAAAAAAATTTAAAAATAAAAAATACATTTAAAAACATTTTATTATATTTTAATCTTATTTACTATGCTAGCTAAAATTTTAAAAAACTTAAAAATAAATAAACAAAAAATTAAAAATATTCTTCTTAAAAAACTTATTGTTATAAAAGGTTCTTCTGGAACACAAAATCCAAAATATCTTAATAAAAGTAAATTTCTTCTAATTACTCAAAATAAAATTTGTCGAATTTTTTTATAAACACAAGAATTGCTAGTATAAGGAACCCATAATAAAATTAAAAAAATTATAACTAATATTAAACCACCAATCTTTGAAGGAATCGAACGAAGCATAGCATAATAAAATAAAAAATATCATTCTGGCTTTATTGAACTAGGTGTAACTAAAGAATCAGCAGCTAAATATCTTTCTACTTCTAAAACTAGGTCAGGATAAAAACCTAATAAAAAAATAAAAAAACATAAAAATCTTAAAATACTAAATAAATCCTTTACTGTATAATAACTATGAAAATATTTAAAATCAGAATAACCCCTACTAATAAATAATCTTTTTTTAGAACCAACCTTGTGTAAAAAAAACATATGTAATATTGCACTTCCAATTATTACAAAAGCTAAAATTAAATGACCAGAAAACATACGAACCAAAGTGACATTAGTAACTGAAAATCCCCCTACAATATAAGAATACATTAAATTTCCAATTAAAGGAACTCTTTGTATGACAGAAGTTAAAACTGTTGCGGCTCAATATGACATTTGATGCCAAGGTAATATATAACCTAAAAAAGCTTCAACCATCATTAAGATATATAAAAAAAAACCAGTTTTTCAAACTGAAATCTTTAAATATCTTGAATAATATAAACCCCGACCAATATGTATAATAAAAATTAAGAATATAAATGTTACTCCCCATATATGAAAATAACGAATAAATCATGTAAATAAACTATCTTTTCTTAAATTCATAACACAATAAAATCTTAAAGATTCATCTGCAACATATAAAAAAGAAAGTATTATACCTGTTATTATTTGTATGAATAGAAATCTAAAAATCATAAAACCTCTGCATCATCAATATTTTAAAGATTTTTTAGTTGGTAAATCTATTAAATTTTTTATAATAATTTTCTTCATTTTTTAGTATTATTCTATATATTTTTGATCCCACAAATCAATAGTTTAAATTAACTTAACTAAAATTAAAATAAATAAACAATAGAAAAAACTAATAATCAGATATAATCTACAAAATGTCAATATCAAATTATAATTTTAATATAATATTGATTTAAATAATTAAAATCTAATAATAAAATTCTTATTAACAAAAATAAACCAATAATAACATGACTAAAATGTAACCCAACAGTACAAAAACAACTAGAATGATAAACACTTGTTAAAATTTTAATACTACAATCTCTAAACTCTATTAATTGCAATATAATAAAACATACTCCTAAAATTATAGTTAAATAAATACTTTTTTTTGTTGATTCTATTTTATTAAATTTATGATAATATGTGGCTGTTAAAGAAGAACCTATTAATAAAAAACAACCAAAAAAAGGAATCTCTAGATAATGAGATAATTTATAAATATAATTTTCATTAAATCACAAACAACAACATAATAAAGAAAAAAAAACCATAATTTCCCTAAAAATAAACAATCAAAAACTATCAATATAATGAAAAATTTTCTTTTTTTTTCTTGTTTCTAAAATTAAAAAACTTAAACTTAATCCCAATAAAATAATAAATAAATTTACTCCTATCATATAAAAAGTAAATAAACTAATTAAAAGTATCATTATTAAGAAAGATTTAAATAAAGATATTCATGTCAT